AAACCAACCCCTTGGACTGCTACGAAAAACACCATCGGATTTCAAAGTAGCACGATCTAATTCAAAAATTTCACCCAATTGAGCACGTCTAGCATATTTTTTCACAGTAGCGGGATCACTATAACTGACTCCGTTGAGTTCGCCGCCATAGAACTCGACAGTTACACCTACTTGTTCGACACTATATTTTGATTCTGCCCTTCTAAAAGGAACATCGGCTCTAACAATTCCGTCTCCGTCTACCAAAACAACCGGAAATGTTTCAAAAAAAGTAGGCATACGACGTACAAAAAGTTCGCGCCCCTCTTTATCTCTAAAGATAGGATGTCCTAACCACCCAACAGCTATTCCATCCCCGTTGTCCATTGAGCCCGCTCTGAATAACCCCCCTTTTGCCGGATTATTGCCGATGTAATCATAAAAAGCTAGTTTTTCAGGAATTTTAGACCAAGCTTCAGATAAACTTTGATTTTCGGCTAACCCAGCACCGATTCTTCGATATATTTCTTGTTGGAAGTATCCTTGATCCCATTGATAACGAGTGGGACCAAATAATTCAATCGGGGTAGTTGCTGAACCATACCACATAGTTCCAGCAACTACAAAAGCTGCAAAAAAGACAGCAGCAATACTACTGGAAAGTACGGTTTCAATATTTCCCATACGTAATCCTTTGTATAGGCGTTGAGGTGGACGGACACTAAGATGGAATAGACCCGCCAATATGCCCAAGGTCCCTGCTGCAATATGATGAGAGGCTATTCCTCCCGGAACAAAAGGATCAAAACCCTCCACACCCCACGCTGGATTTACGGATTGTACCCTTCCGGTTAGTCCATAAGGATCGGACACCCATATTCCAGGACCATACAATCCTGTTACATGAAATGCACCAAAACCAAAGCAAGCCACCCCTGATAGAAATAAATGAATTCCAAAGATCTTAGGCAAATCTAAAGAGGGTTTTCCTGTACGTTCATCAGTAAATATTTCTAGATCCCAATACACCCAATGCCAGATAGCTGCCAAAAAGCACAAACCAGAAAACACAATATGTGCCCCGGCCACACCTTCGTAACTCCAAATACCCGGATTCGTTACATTCCCCCCTGTGATACTCCAACCCCCCCATGAATTGGTTATTCCTAAACGAGTCATGAAGGGTATAACGAACATACCCTGTCTCCACATTGGATCAAGAACAGGATCCGAAGGATCAAAAACTGCTAATTCGTATAGAGCCATCGAACCGGCCCAACCAGCAACCAGAGCTGTATGCATTATATGGACAGCAATCAAACGACCGGGATCATTCAATACGACGGTATGAACACGATACCAAGGCAAACCCATGGAAATACCCCTTTATCAACGAAAAATAGACACAATGTAACTTTATTGCATTGGAAAAAACTATGCTGTGGACCCTCTTTTTAGTGGATTATCTTGGGGAAAGGATTAATATTTATTTGATTCTTTTCGTAATAATTACTTTTACTTTTAGTAATAACGAAACTATTTTGTTCGTAGGAACAAAAAGAAGCAGATCTATTCTATACCCGATAAGTACCAATACGCAATGGTAGGGGAGTTGATACCATTTTATATTTATATGAGTGAATGCATATATATTTGTTCATCATTCAAAGGACTTATTTTTAAGAATTTTCCTTTATTCATTTTGTCTTCTTTTATTTTTTTATGAACTTAGTCAATCTATGGATAAAATATGATAATAAAATATGATAAAGGCCAATATTATTAGTACAATAAACCCATTGTTACGCTTTCACATCAAAGTGAGATATAGTACTTAATTTTTCTTTTATTTAATGCCTATTGGTGTTCCAAGAGTACCTTTTCGAAGTCCTGGAGAGGAAGATGCATTGTGGATTGACGTATAGTGCGACTTGTCATATATATTGGGTCATATGGTATTTCCCCGTTCTCTTCCCCGATCGAGATATCCTCCCTTTCGCCCAAGAAAGATTGATTGAATTATCAAAAATTTGGAGCGTGAAGTGCAATTAGATCTATTTTTTCGGGAGGGTATACAGATTAATATTATCAATTAGAATAATTTATGGTTGGCTTGGTTAGGCCAATAAAATGAAGTATCTAGGCTCCGTTTAGAAAAAAAACAATTGGTAATAAATATATTTATGATTACTATGTTATATCATATTATATATATATAAATAGAAGTGATCTCAAACTGTTAATCAATCGAGTAATATGATGAATGCAGTGAATATTTGTTGTAAGACATGAAAAAAATTGAAAAAAAAAAAGGGAAGTCGTAGTAAAAGGACGTGGTATTGGGGCATTTGTCCTATATGTGCAAATCCAAATCGGACGGATCTTTACTCGGAGTAGAGCATAAACCTAAAAAAATTTAAGAAGCCCATTTAGGAACAAGAAAATTACATCGCGATTTAGATTGTATCTCGATGAAACAATACATCAATGAGAAGTTAGTTAGATAACTTTAGTAATTTTTTTTATAGATAAACAGGCCAAACCCCATCTTTCTTGAAAAATGAAAGAAAATCCCCTTTTTTATAAGTTAAAAGCCTGTTATGAAAAAAAAAAAAAGAAAGCGCTAGAATCTACATCTACACATTGATTCTTTTTTTTTCATTATTTTTGTTGAACCGTATGCATCAAAAGGTGCATGTACGGTTTCTAAGGGATACAACTTTATCCCAATCAACCGACTTTATCGAGAAAGATTACTTTTTTTAGGCCAAGGGGTTGATAGCGAGATCTCGAATCAACTTATTGGTCTTATGGTATATCTCAGTATAGAGGATGATACCAAAGATCTGTATTTGTTTATAAACTCTCCTGGCGGATGGGTAATACCCGGAGTAGCTATTTATGATACTATGCAATTTGTGCGACCAGATATACAGACAATATGCATGGGATTAGCCGCTTCAATGGGATCTTTTATTCTGGTCGGAGGAGAAATTACCAAACGTCTAGCATTCCCTCACGCTTGGCGCCAATGAGTTTTTTATTTGATTTGAGAGAAAAAAGAAGACTATGCCTTCGCGCTATATGAAATATGAATATTAAGTAATAATAGCATGGCACTTCGAATTCGATATGAGAATTTTTTTTAAACCCTTAAATTATGTATCGAAAGAGTAGTATGAGATAAAAGGTATTTCCGATTTTATCCGATCTATCGGGAGGCCTATTTCAGCGTCACAAACCTTTTTGTTTTCACGCCCGGGAGCTCTTAATAATATTTTATTTATGTTATGAAAGAATATGAAAATAAAAAAATCTTGTTTTTTTATTTGAAAAAAAAAAAAGAAACTTTGGGATTGCTAAATAACAGACGAAATAAGTATATAAAGCAACGGAGCCATCATAGTATTTTTGAACTACTCCAAAAAGAAGGGTGGTTATTGGATCATTTACCAACCTGAGTCTGATAGAACCTATATTTATATTTTTTTCGATGTAAGTAAGGTAAAAAAAAAGTTAATTCCATTATAGAGCCGTATGCAATGCGCAAAAGATGCCTGTACGGTTGTTCAATTATTTTATTTATTTTTATTATTCTTTATCTCTTCGCCTTTCATCATGCGAGATAAAATAAACATTTATTATGTTATATCATCAGGGTAATGATCCATCAACCTGCTAGTTCTTTTTATGAGGCACAGACGGGAGAATTTATCTTGGAAGCGGAAGAACTACTGAAGCTGCGCGAAACCATCACAAGGGTTTATGTACAAAGGACAGGCAAACCCTTATGGGTTGTATCCGAAGACATGGAAAGAGATGTTTTTATGTCAGCAACAGAAGCCCAAGCTCATGGAATTGTTGATCTTGTAGCGACTGAATAAAAAAGAAAAAATAACAAGGATTTCACACGAATTCGTGATTTGAGATTTTATCTTCTTACCGGATTTATCGATTCATTAATCTATTAATATATAATATAGAAATAAAATAATTCATAATCACCCGGTTAAGATCGATCTAAACCAGCCCATTATGTATATGATTCAACATGCCAACTATTAAACAACTTATTAGAAACACAAGACAGCCAATCAGAAATGTCACCAAATCCCCCGCTCTTGGGGGATGTCCTCAGCGACGAGGAACATGTACTAGGGTGTATGTGCGACTCGTTCAGATCATGGGCTAGGACAAAAGAAAGAAAACAATTGATCCAGTATCAACGATCAGTACCAGTGAATAGTATAGAATAGAATGAAAGAACTCCATTCAATATCTAAAAATAAAAAAGATCTATCCTTCTATTGTGGTATCAAATGTATGGTTTCCGTTGGTGCAAATCCAATCACCTCAATTTAAAATTTAAGATGAGAAAGAATTCTCCATTGATAGCAAATGGTATCCATTAAGCGGGGGAAATCCTATTTTAAAAAGCAGAAAAATTATGCCTTATTCTTGCAAGAACGGACTAACAGGGTCAGCTACTCAGCTAATCTTCATAATTAAATACCGTTACTGTATTAAGTAGATCTCGTTGTGAAAGACCTAGTACTGGATAATTATGGGTAGAGCCAAAGAGTATGAACTGTACAAGTTAACAATAACATTGATTAAATGAAAGAAAGAAGGGCTCCGGTGTATAGAGAGGACCTCACCGTTTAAGAAGTAACCATAGAAACGATGGAACCCACTATACCCATTTATATTTACTACTTTTTTATTTACTATGTGTTTTTGATACCTAGTATCAATACAATTTTTTTTTTTCTAGGTCAAATGCCTAGAAAAAAAAAAAAAAGAAAAAATCGTGGTCGGGACGGTTATAGTAGCAAAAGCCATTGGAATTTTTATTTTATACATTGGAAGAATCCGTTTTGTTATTAATAGACTAGGACACGGGAAGGGAATAGCTGAAAGAAAGGAAATCGATTAGTTATTCATCAAAGTTTCATTTATTCAATGACCAGAATTAAACGAGGGTATATAGCCCGAAGACGTAGAACAAAAATTCGTTTATTTGCATCAACCTTTCGAGGGGCTCATTCAAGACTTACTCGTACTATTACTCAACAGAAAATAAGAGCTTTGGTTTCAGCTCATCGGGATAGAGGTAGACAAAAGAGAGATTTTCGTCGTTTGTGGATCACTCGGATAAATGCAGTAATTCGCGACAATGAAGTATACTTTAGTTATAATAAATTTATACACAATCTGTACAAGAGACAGTTGCTTCTTAATCGTAAAATACTTGCACAAATAGCTATATTAAATAAGAGTTGTCTTTATATGATTTCCAATGAGATCATAAAATAAAGGAATTGGAAGGAATCCGTTGGAATAGTTTAAGTTTAAATGGAGTTCCCTGGAGAATGAACTCTGGGAAGGTAGAGTAGAAATTAGTATGATAAAATATGATAAAGTCATCAAAATGAAGAAACACGTTCAATAAAAAATATTTATTCTTCTTCTCCAATTTTTTTTTCTTACGACACGACAATCAAATCTCGATTTTCCTATTTTTCGAACAAAAAAAAAAAACGTCAATCCGCATTTGAGTTTGGGTTGGAATTTTATTTTGATTCAATTGAAGAGTCAGCCTATTTTTTTCTGGTTCTAAGACTAGCAGTTCTAGCGGTTGACTCGCTTCTTTCAAATTGTTTCTCATTATTAAGAAAAGGTAATAGAGATAAAATACGAGCTTGTTTTATAGCAATAGTAATTAATCGTTGTTGTTTTAAGGTCAATCTATTCACCCGTCTAGATAATATTTTTCCTTGTTCGCTAATAAATCGACTAATTAAACTCATGTTTCTATAATCAATTCGATCCCCCGATTGTATCGGAGGCAAACGCCTACGAAAAGATCGCTTGGATTTAAGAAAGATTCGCTTGGATTTATCCATGGTTTGTTTATTCCTTATCCTGAAAATCCCAATCCTATTTATTAATTCTACATCTACATCATGTTTGATCCGATCGAAATAGGATTTGGTTTGTTTATATTTAAATAAATAAAATATATGTTATATATATAATATGTAATTTTTCATCTTCCTTGGAAGACTGACACACGAGCGATCGGTTCGATCTATTTCTTTATCTCGCCATGAATCGTATGTTTGTAACAACAGGGACAGAATTTTCTCAATTCCAATCGACTAGGCGTATTGTGTCGATTCTTTTGAGTAATATATCTGGAAATGCCCATTGATTCCTTATTAACACGATTTCGAACACAACTGGTACATTCCAAAATAACCGTTACTCGGACATCTTTACCCTTGGCCATGAACCTCCTTTGGTTTTTGATTCACTCAATTCTTTAATTTTCCGATCCGAAGCAAAGAAGAAGAAAGTACAAAAAAAAAAATAGAAGCAGGTAACTCGAAATCAAATTTTGAAAGAAAGATTTCGTTGCAATCAATATAGTAGTAAAGTAATAAGTAATATAATGATTTGTAACTATATTTATAATTTATGCCGTACAGTATTTCATTTTAAGTTAAGTATCTTGTATGATATTATATTGTTGCCCCAACCATCACATTTTCATTTCCACTCTATTATTAATATTAATTAAATTTGAGCCTGGGCCCGAGTTCATAGTTTCACTGAGGGTGAAAACGCTTTTTCTTTGTTTTTTTTTTTTTAGAATAAGTTAGAAAAAAAAAAAAAAACAAAGAAAAAAAGAAGGGAAGGGTAGGGATTAGTTACAGATATTTGATTGTATCTCTAATCTTCTTCCCCCCTTCCCATATCAATAACTAGAATTAAAAAAAGGGGAATATCAACGCATCCGGAAAAAAACGATTGATCTCTATCAATAAACCTGCTAAAGACCCGAACCATAGAGTACTTACTACCGGTGCCACAGAGAGATATGTTTTTAGATCTCGCATTTTAAAAACTCCTCTTTCTTTATTCGTTATTGTAATTTTATTGTAATTTGTAATACATAATGGTAATACATATATGACCAGATGTGTATATGTAGTTAATGACTGACCACTTGTATTTGTACGCGGAGTCCCTAATTAAAATTGAAATGTACAAAATAGATATTACTTTTCTTAAAAGAAATAAATATGTTCCTTTCCGCATGAAATTCCTAAAAAATATTAATTTTTTATGGTAGGTTTCATATTTATTTCATACTTTGATATAATATAATTACTATATTATATGTTTGTTATATGAGACCAAAAAGAAGAAATGACAAGATAATTTGTATATATCAATGGAGGAAATAAAGATGTGGAAAACAAGACAGGGATTCTCTACAATGACACTGTAGACCAATTGAAAGGGATGTAGCGCAGCTTGGTAGCGCGTTTGTTTTGGGTACAAAATGTCACGGGTTCAAATCCTGTCATCCCTACCTATTACTTATCTTCTGAACAGTAACGAGGGATCAATTGAGATCGATTAAAAAAATTGGACATACACAATAAATCTTTAATTTTATGATTTATGGGTTCGGGTTACAAAATATTTATTGTGATAATAAAGCGCTCTTAG